TTTTTGCTTGTTGTAATAATATATAAACCTCTCTTGGGAAAAAAAAAAGGGAAGGGGGTTCCAAGGGTTTTCCCGGTTCCGGGGGGTTTTCCGGATTTTTAAACTTTTTAGGAATTTTAAGGGGGGGGGGGGGTTTAAAACTTGAAACCCCGGGTCGGGAAGGAATCCTCCCACCGGTAAAACCCTTAATATGCTCCTGGAAAACCCTTTGCCGGGATTAAAAAAAATTTTTCCCACCCCCCCCCTTTTACGGGCTTGACCCGAAAAAAGTTCCACCCTGTCAACTAAACCCGGGGGCCCTTTGAAAAGCCCGATGAGTTGAAATAAAAAAAAAAAACCCGTTGCCCAGTCAGAGAGAACGCCCGGCATGGTCGGTTCTCGGAGTAGTAATTCGCCATTAACTTATGTAAGCGTCGATAAAAGAGGAAGGAATTAGGCAAGTAATGGCCCTGAAGTAGGAACCAAATGCCAGGAATAGTGCACTCTGTGAAACCCCCACGAATACTTGTCCCTCACCATCAATAACCGTTGGCATTAAGAAATCAACTGATGGTAGGTTCTTACTACATTAAGAATCTGAGGTATGACGGGATTTGGAGTAAACGTATAACTTAACCTTATGAGTTTTGAGATCGGTCTTAAATTTCGCCTGTCTTTAATTCTGTAACGTTACTTCTTCTTATTTTGCTTTGTGTATACTTTGAAATATGATGATATATGAGGGTGTTAATTCTATAAGTGTTGATTAAACATAAAGTGTACTTGAATGTCCATGAATTGTTTAATATAAATGAATGGTTTTTATACATACATGTACTTTGAAGTACATGTATGCAGAGAATAGTTAAATTAGAATTCTGGCTTTGGGAGCCAGGGGTGGGAGTTAGAATCTCCTTTCTCTGAGCAGAAGGGAGGGGTTTAACCTCCGGCATCCGGCTTACAAGACCGGCGCTCTGGCGCTGAGCTACTTTTGCATGTTCATTCAAGCATTTTATTTTCTACTATTGCTGCTCCTGGATAAAAAACTAGGAATAAAGAAAAGTAGAGTACGGATGCGATTTGTCCGATAATGATGAAGGGGTGTTCGACGGGTATGCCGCCGATTCAGGTTAAGATAACCACGTCCGCGATGAGGGTTCAGAATAGGAATTGCGTGACGGGGCGGAATGTTAGTCCTTGTTGTTTTGACGTGTGGAGGATCGGTACGACGAGTAAGACTAAGATGGAGGCAAGAAGGGCGAGGACGCCCCCAAGTTTATTGGGGATCGATCGAAGGATAGCGTATGCAAATAGGAAGTACCACTCGGGTTTGATGTGAGGGGGAGTTACTAAAGGATTTGCAGGGGTGAAGTTATCAGGATCCCCAAGAAGGTTTGGGGCAAATAGAGCTAGGGTTGTAAGAGCAATTAGGAGGGCTGCAAACCCGAGGAGGTCTTTATAAGAAAAGTATGGATGAAAAGAGATTTTATCGGCGTCTGAGTTTAGACCTAAGGGGTTGTTTGATCCGGTTTGGTGTAAGAAAAGGAGGTGAACAAGTGTAGCACCAGCAATAATAAAGGGAAATAAAAAGTGAAAGGCGAAGAATCGGGTTAGGGTGGCGTTGTCCACAGAGAATCCCCCTCAGATTCATTGAACTAGAGAGTTGCCCACATACGGGACGGCTGAGAGAAGATTGGTGATAACTGTGGCGCCCCAGAAAGATATTTGTCCTCATGGGAGGACATAGCCAACAAAAGCTGTGACTATAACTAAAAGTAAGAGAACGACTCCAATGTTTCACGTTTCTTTGTACAAGTAAGATCCGTAGTAAAGTCCACGGCCGATATGTATGTAAATGCAGATGAAGAAAAAGGAGGCACCGTTAGCGTGGAGGTTTCGGATTAGTCAGCCATAGTTTACATCTCGGCAGATGTGGCCCACAGATGAGAAAGCTGTAGCAATATCTGAAGTGTAGTGTATTGCAAGGAAAAGACCGGTAAGAATCTGGATGATTAAGCAGAGACCAAGTAGGGAACCAAAGTTTCATCATACCGAAATATTTGAGGGGGCGGGGAGGTCAACTAGTGCATTGTTTGCAATTTTTAGTAGAGGGTGTGTTTTTCGTAGGCTTGCCATTTTGGGTTCTCGTAGTTGAATTTACAACGATGGTTTTTCAAGTCGTTAGTCCTGGTTAAAGTCCTGGTGGGAATTATGACTTATGTTATGTCTTTGTTTCTTTTAGGTTTAGTTTTAGGGTTAGTAGCGGTTTCTTCAAATCCTTCTCCCTATTTTGCTGCTTTGGGGCTAGTTATGGTTGCAGGCATGGGGTGTGGGGTGTTAGTTAGCCATGGGGGTCCATTCTTATCTTTAGTTTTGTTTCTTATTTATCTAGGTGGGATATTAGTTGTGTTTGCGTATTCAGCAGCTTTGGCTGCTGAGCCTTTCCCAGAGGGTTGGGGTAGTTATGAGGTGGGGGTGTATATGGTTTTGTATGGGGTGGGGGTAGGGGTGGTATCAGTTGTGTTTTGGGGTGGGTGGTATGAGGCATCCTGAGTGCCGGCAGACGAGCTTGACGTGTTTAGTACTTTTCGTGGGGATATTGGAGGGGTGGTCATAATGTATTCTCTAGGGGAGGAAATGCTTATTCTTAGTGCTTGGGTACTTCTTCTTACTTTGTCTGTTGTATTGGAGTTAACCCGGGTACTGAGCTGTGGCTCAATCCGGGCGGCTTAAAAAGAAGTCAATAGCATTGCGAATGCTAAGGTTAGAAGGAATAATGTTAAGTAGGTTTTTACTAAGCCTCGTTGTGTGTTGCTGGTGGTAGTAATAAGAGGTTTTATGTGGGAGGAGATAGCTTTTGGACCAATTTTTTCTAATCAAGTCTGGTCGAGTGTTTGACTGGCGATTGTTTGGCCAAGGGAGCATCCAAATGAGGGGGTAAAGCGGTGAAAGACGAAAGGGAAGAAACCCAGCATGTTAGAAAAGTGATGTGGAGTTAAGCGAGGAGTAGAGTGGTATTGCTTACTTGTGAGCGAGGCTAACTCTAGGGCGATAATTAGACCTAAGACAGACACAAGGAGGGCTGCAAGTTTAAGGAGGGGAGGTATGGTAATGATGGCGGTTTTCATGGGAACAATAGTTGAGGTAATTAAAAAGCCAGCAATAATGCTGCCTCATGCAAGTCGTTTGATGGGTCCAACTACCGCAGGGTTGTTTTCGTTGATGGGGGAGAAGGTATTAAATCGGGGGAAGCCTATAGATACAAAAAAGATTACTCGGAGGCTATAGACGGCTGTAAAAGAAGTGGCAAGAAGTGTAAGGACTAGGGCTCAGGCGTTTAAGTGTGATGTGTTGAGAGCTTCAAGGATGGCGTCTTTAGAAAAGAATCCTGCAAGGAAGGGGGTGCCTGCTAGGGCAAGGCTTCCAATTGTTAAGCAAGAGGAAGTGAGGGGAGTAAGAAAGTGTATTCCTCCCATTTTACGAATGTCTTGTTCATCGTTTAGGCTATGGATAACTGAGCCAGAACAGAGGAAAAGTATTGCCTTAAAGAAAGCATGCGTGCAAATATGGAGAAAAGCTAAGTGTGGTTGGTTTAAACCGATGGCAACTATTATGAGGCCTAGTTGGCTTGATGTAGAAAAAGCAACAATTTTCTTAATGTCGTTTTGTGTAAGTGCACATGTGGCTGTGAAGAGGGTGGTTAGGGCTCCTAGACATAGGCAGAGGGTTAAGGCCGTCTGGTTTCCTTCAAGTAGTGGGCTGAGACGTACCATGAGAAAAATTCCTGCTACAACCATGGTGCTTGAGTGCAGTAGGGCAGAGACTGGCGTGGGTCCCTCTATGGCCGAGGGTAGTCATGGGTGAAGCCCAAATTGGGCAGACTTACCTGCGGCGGCAACAATTAGGCCTAGGAGGGGGAAAGTGAGATCGAAGTCTTTAGAGGTAACAAAGATTTGTTGTATGTCTCAAGAGTTTATTTTAGTGGCTATTCAGGCTATGGCAAAAATAAGGCCAATGTCACCAATTCGGTTATATACGACGGCTTGAAGAGCAGCGGTATTGGCGTCAGCTCGTGCCCCTCATCAGCCGATGAGGAGAAATGATATAATTCCTACTCCCTCTCATCCGATAAACAGTTGAAACATGTTATCGGCTGTGACTAGCGTGAGTATGGCCATAAGAAAGACTAATAGATATTTGAAAAAACGGCTGATGTTAGGGTCTGAGTGCATATATCAAGATGCAAACTCTAGGATTGATCATGTGACGTATAGGGCTACAGATGTAAAAATAACGGAGTATTGATCAAATTTAAAACTTAAGTTGATTTCAAAGTTTGTTGTGTTCATCCAAGTTCATGAGGAAATAATTGTTTCCGAGCCTTCGTTAAAGAACATGAATAATGGGAAAAGGCTGACAAAGAAGGAGATTTTTACTGCTGAGATGGTGTTTGGGACGGTTTGGTTGGGGGTTGAGTTGCCTTGTACTAGTGCTGTAAGCAAGGTAAAAGACAAGACCATCAGAATAATAATTATACTGGAGTAAAGAACAGAGGGGGCTTGTCACATTTTTACTCCTGCTTGGATTTGCACCAAGAGTTTTTGAATCCTAAGTCCAATGGATGAGCTGTTGTCCTACAGAAGTTGTTCGAGTGAGCTCTGGGGTTCAACCAAAGTCGCGGAGATTAGCAGTCTTCGTTGCTAGCGAGCCTCTCTCGGTGGGTAAGGGGAGATTAACCCCTGTCTTTAGAATCACAATCTAATATTTTGCTAACTATACCTACATGTGGTTCAGCCTCAAACTAGTTCTGGCTTGAGAACAAGAAGGAGGAGGGGGATAAGGTGAAGGGCCATAATCAAATGTTCTCGGGTGTGGGATGGGTCTAAAGCAATTATATGGGTGGGGAGGGGGCCTCGTTGGGTTATGATAAACATGTAGAGAGAGTAGCTAACAGTAATTAAAGTTCCGGCACCCGTCAAGGTAATGGTTCATCAGGACCAGTTGAACAGAGAGGTAATAATTAATAGCTCACCCATGAGATTGGGGAGGGGAGGTAGTCCGAGGTTTGCAAGACTTGCAACAAATCATCATGTGGTTATGAGGGGAAGGGCTATTTGTAATCCTCGGGCCAGCAGTAGTGTACGGTTGTGTGTCCGTTCATAGTTTGTGTTAGCTAGACAAAATAGGGCGGAGGATGCAAGTCCGTGGGCAATTATGAGGGTTAGGGCTCCTGACAGACTTCAGGGGGTTTGAATAAGAATAGCTGCTACAACTAAGCCCATATGGCTTACTGAAGAATAAGCGATTAGTGATTTTAGGTCTGTTTGTCGGAGGCAAATGGAGCCAGTTATTACGACCCCTCATAGGGCAAAGATAATAAAGGGGTATCCCAAGTCTTTAGTTAGGGGGTCAAGTATAACGATTATGCGGATTATGCCATAACCTCCAAGTTTTAGAAGGACAGCAGCAAGAATCATAGAGCCAGCAATGGGGGCTTCTACATGTGCTTTAGGAAGTCAAAGATGTACCCCATAAAGAGGTATTTTTACAAGAAATGCTAGAAAGCAGCTTGCTCACCATAGTTTGTCTGCAAAAGTAGTAAGTTGAAAGGGGTCTGAGTATTGGAGGGTTAATAGGGATAGTGTCCCCTCGGTGTTTTGAAGGAGGAGGAGGGAGACAAGTAGTGGTAGGGAGCCTGCAAGTGTGTAGAAGAGAAAATAAAGCCCTGCGTTTAGTCGTTCAGTCTGATTTCCTCATCGTGTGATAATTACTAGTGTGGGAATAAGGGTGGCTTCAAATATGACATAGAACATGATGATTTCGGTAGCACCAAAGGCTAGGATAAGGAAGATTTGAAGCGATGTTAGGAGGGTGATGTAAACTCGTTGACGATTTAAGGGTTCAGTTGCTGTATGGTTTTGACTGGCGATGATTATGAGTGGAAGCAGTCAGCAAGTTAAAACCAGCAAGGGTGTGGATAAGGAGTCTGTGGCTAGATAAGAGTTTAGACTAGTTCAGCCTGTTTCGTTTATGTTAGCAAACCATGTTAAGCTAAGTACGGCAATGAGAAGGCTGTAGGCTAGTGTTAAAGGTCATAATCAGTTGGCTTTGGTTAACCATGTTGTTGGGATTAGCATAAGAGTGGGGATTAAGATTTTTAGCATTGGAGGAGGTTTAAGTTTTGGAGGTGGTCTGTGCCATGTGTTCGTGCAGCAGCAACTAGAAGGGCAAGGCCAGCACTTGCTTCACAAGCTGAAAAAGCTAAAAGAAGCATGGGGGCTCCTGAAAAATTTGTTGAATCTAGTTGTAGGGTTCAGAGAGATAGGGCAATAAATAAAGATAGCATTATTCCTTCAAGGCATAGGAGGGCGGACAATAAGTGGGTTCGATGGAAGGCCAGGCCAGTTAAGCCTAGTATAAAAGCCGAGGAGAAAGCAAATTGAACAGGGGACATTAGGCAGTTGTGGACTTTAACCACAAGTTTTTGAGCCGAAATCAAAGGTTTTTCTTAAAACTAACTATCTATTCGGCTCATTCCAAGCCTCCTTGTTTTCACTCATAAACTAACCCTAAAGTTAGGAGGGTAAGAACTGCGGTTGCTCATAAAAAAGTTAAGGTGGGAGAAGTCAATTGGTCCCCTCACGGGAGGGGAAGAAGAAGAGCAATTTCTAGGTCAAAGAGGAGAAAAAGGATGGCGACTAGAAAAAAGCGGAGGGAGAAGGGCAGTCGAGCGGACCCTAGGGGGTCAAAGCCACACTCGTAGGGGGAGAGCTTTTCGTGATCAGGAGTTATTTGTGGTAGTCAGAAGGATACTAAGGCTAGTACGATGGAAAGTGTGGTTGTAATGGTTACCACAGTTGTTACTAAGTTCATTATCTTTCCTTGGATTTTAACCAAGACCGGGTGATTGGAAGTCACTTATACTAAATTGGTACTAGAAAGATTAAGATCCTCATCAGTAGATAGAGATATATAGGAAAAGTCAAACAACGTCTACGAAGTGTCAGTACCAAGCAGCAGCTTCGAATCCGAAGTGGTGCTCAGCTGTGAAATGGTGTCGGATTTGGCGCAGGAGACAGACAGCTAAAAATGAAGAGCCAATAATGACATGAAGTCCGTGGAAGCCTGTGGCAACAAAGAAAGAAGAGCCGTAGACTCCGTCTGCAATTGTGAAGGGGGCTTCATAGTACTCTATGCCTTGGAGGAAGGTGAAGTAGAACCCTAGAAGAATTGTTAAGGCGAGGGACTGGATAGCTTGTTTTCGCTCACCCTCTATAATGCTGTGGTGTGCTCAAGTAACTGTTACTCCGGATGCGAGAAGGACAGCGGTGTTAAGAAGCGGGACTTCAAAGGGGTCAAGGGTGGTAATACCAGTTGGAGGTCAGCAACCTCCGAGTTCGGGCGTGGGGGCGAGGCTTGAGTGGTAGAAAGCTCAGAAAAATCCTAGGAAAAAGAAGACCTCAGAAGTAATAAATAGAACTATACCATAGCGAAGGCCCTTTTGGACAGGGGGTGTGTGATGTCCTTGAAAGGTGCCTTCTCGAACAATGTCTCGTCACCACTGGTATATGGTTAGGAGAAGTAGGGCTAACCCTAAAGTTATTAAGGTTGTAGATTGGAAGTGGAATCAGGTTGCCAGGCCTGAAGTTATTAGTAAAGCGGCAATTGCGCCTGTTAAGGGTCAAGGGCTGGGGTCAACTATGTGGTAGGGGTGTGCTTGATGGGTCATTAAACGTTTTCTTGTAGGTATAGGGTTAAGAGAAGGACAAATACATAAGCTTGGATTATTGCTACAGCGACCTCAAGGAGGGTAAGTAATAATAGCACTACGGTAATGGAAAGGGCCACGGCTGGTATTAAAGATGAAAGGACGAAGCTTGCTGTTGCGATTAGTTGAATTAGTAGGTGGCCTGCTGTAAGATTAGCAGTTAGCCGTACACCGAGGGCCAAAGGGCGGATAAAAAGGCTGATTGTTTCGATAATAATTAATACGGGAATTAGGGGGCCTGGGGTTCCTTCTGGGAGAAGGTGGCCTAAAGCATGGGTGGGTTGATTTCGTATCCCGATGATTACAGTTGCGAGTCAAAGGGGTGTTGCCAGGCCTAAATTAACTGAGAGTTGGGTAGTAGGGGTGAAAGTGTAAGGGAGAAGGCCAAGTATATTTAACGTAATTAGAAAAAGTATTAAGGAGGTTAGTAAGGCTGCTCATTTGTGTCCCCCTAAATTTACTGGAAGAAGGAGTTGTTGTGTGAAACGATGAATGAATCAGTTTTGGAGATTAATGAGGCGGTTATTTGTTCATCGTGCGGAGGGAGCAGGGAAGAGAATTCATGGAAGGGCAATAGCAACAGCTGCTAGAGGGATTCCTAAGAAGAGGGGGCTTTCAAACTGGTCAAAGAAGCTTAAGGTCATGGTCAGGTTCAGGGGTTTGTGAGACGTTTTTCAGCGCTTTGTATTGTGGGTTCGCTATGGAAAATGTGGGCTATAACTTTTGATGGGATAATAATTAGGAAGACTAATCAAGAGAAGATTAGTATAGCAAACCAAGGTGATGGGTTGAGTTGGGGCATGTCGCTATGGGTGGTCGGGAGTCACCAGTCTTTAGCTTAAAAGGCTAACGCTAGGCCCAGTTTAGCTTCTTAGCGAGGCGTCTTCAAGTATGCGGGATGATCAGTCCTCGAAGTGGGTTATAGGGACTGCTTCAACTACGATGGGCATGAAACTATGGTTTGCTCCACAGATTTCAGAACATTGACCATAAAAAATTCCGGGGCGTGATGCAATGAAAGCTGTTTGGTTTAAGCGTCCTGGAACAGCGTCTATTTTGATTCCAAGGGAGGGAACTGTTCATGAGTGAAGAACATCATCAGCAGAAACTAGAACTCGGATTGGGGATTCTGCAGGAATAACCATGCGATGGTCTGTTTCTATTAGACGGAATTGACCCGGGGTTAAATCTTGTGTGGGGATTATATAGGCATCAAAGCCAAGGTCTTCATAGTCTGTGTACTCGTAGCTTCAGTATCATTGGTGACCTACAGCTTTAATAGTTAGAAGGGGGTTGTTAATTTCGTCCATTAGATAGAGGATTCGAAGGGAAGGGAGGGCGATTAAGATAAGGATGATTGCCGGAAGAATAGTTCAAATAATTTCAATTTCTTGAGAGTCTAAAATGTACTTATTGGTTAGTTTAGTTGAGACTATGGCCACAATAATATATAGGACCAAGGTACTGATTAAGAACACAATTATTAAGGTGTGGTCGTGAAAGTGGAGAAGTTCTTCTATTACAGGTGAAGCTGCGTCCTGAAATCCTAGTTGTGAGGGATTGGCCATTGGGGACAAGACACGCGGGGGTTTAACCCACTACTCCGCCTTGACAAGGCGGTGTAATACGCTGTTTTACTAGTGTCTTATTAAGAAAGTGGCAGAGCGGTTATGTTGCTGGCTTGAAACTAGCATACGGGGGTTCAATTCCTCCCTTTCTCGTTAGTTTGATTGAACTTGAACAAAAGCAGGCTCCTCGAAGGTGTGGTAAGGAGGGGGGCAGCCGTGAAGTCACTCAACGTTAGTTGTTGTTAATTCGACTGCTAAAACTTCACGTTTTGCAGCAAATGCTTCTCAAATAATAAACAGGAACATAATTACTGCAATTAAAGACACTAGGGAGCCAATTGAAGAGACTGTGTTTCATAGGGTGTATGCATCAGGGTAGTCAGAGTATCGTCGAGGCATTCCGGCCAGGCCAAGGAAATGCTGTGGGAAGAAGGTCAGGTTTACGCCTGCAAATATAACACCGAAGTGAATTTTTGTTCAGGTGCTGTGAAGGGTATATCCTGAAAATAGAGGGAATCAGTGTACGAAGCCTGCAATAATAGCAAAGACGGCTCCCATTGATAGAACGTAGTGGAAGTGGGCAACAACATAGTAGGTGTCATGTAGGACAATGTCTAGGGAAGAGTTGGCAAGTACAATACCCGTTAGGCCCCCAACAGTGAAGAGGAAGATGAAGCCTAGTGCTCATAGAAGAGGAGTTTCTCATTTAATTGAGCCTCCGTGAAGTGTTGCCAGCCAGCTAAAGACTTTGACGCCTGTTGGGATTGCAATAATTATGGTGGCGGAAGTAAAGTAGGCTCGTGTATCTACGTCTATTCCTACGGTAAACATGTGATGAGCCCAAACGATGAACCCTAGGAGGCCGATAGCCATCATTGCCCAGACTATTCCCATGTATCCGAAAGGTTCTTTTTTACCAGAGTAGTATGCAACGATGTGAGAAATTATACCGAAGCCTGGGAGGATAAGAATGTAAACCTCAGGGTGGCCAAAGAATCAGAACAAGTGTTGGTAAAGAATTGGGTCTCCACCCCCTGCTGGGTCAAAGAAAGTGGTGTTTAAGTTTCGGTCGGTTAAAAGCATAGTAATACCGGCTGCAAGGACAGGGAGGGATAGAAGGAGGAGGACTGCAGTGATAAGAACGGATCAGACGAACAAGGGCGTTTGGTATTGGGAGATGGCGGGAGGTTTTATATTAATGATTGTGGTAATAAAGTTGATAGCCCCGAGAATTGAAGAGATCCCAGCTAGGTGTAGTGAGAAGATCGTTAAATCCACTGAGGCGCCGGCGTGGGCCAGGTTTCCGGACAGGGGAGGGTAGACTGTTCAGCCTGTTCCTGCGCCTGCTTCGACTCCTGAGGAAGCTAGAAGGAGTAGGAAAGAGGGTGGAAGCAATCAAGAGCTTATGTTATTTATTCGTGGAAATGCTATATCTGGTGCCCCAATTATTAGGGGAACTAATCAGTTGCCGAAGCCTCCGATCATGATGGGTATAACTATAAAGAAAATTATTACGAAAGCATGAGCTGTAACAATTACGTTGTAGATTTGATCGTCCCCTAGAAGAGCCCCGGGTTGGCTTAGTTCAGCTCGAATGAGAAGGCTTAAAGCCGTTCCGACTATCCCGGCTCAGGCACCGAATACTAGATAGAGGGTGCCAATGTCTTTGTGATTGGTTGAGAAGAATCATCGTGTGACGGCCACAGGTAGGATGGCTGAGTTTTAAGCGGTGGATTGTAGCCCCATGAACAGAGGTTTGATTCCTCTTCTTACCAGGCCCCAGGGTGTAACACATCAGATTGCAAATCTGAAGACGCAGACTAAGACCTGCTGGGGCTTTCCCCGCCTTTTTTGTTTGACAAGGCGGGGAAAGTAGCTGGATGCTCGCTGGTTTAAGCGCTTAGCTGTTAACTAAGAATTTGCAGGATCGAGGCCTGCCTGGCTAGAAAGGTTTTAGCTTAATTAAAGTGCCTGCTTTGCATGCAGGAGATGTGGGGTAGTATCTCGCAAGTCTTATCAGGGCCTGGGAGGGTTTAACTCCCGCTTAGGGCTTTGAAGGCCCTTGGTCTTCTATCCTAAGTCCCTAAACAGTTAGTAGTGCAATTGCAGCTGGGGCTAGTGGAAGGAGTAAAAGTGTTGTTGAAGTTGAGATTGCAAGGGGTAGTGTTGTTTGGGCAGAGGGGGTACGTCAAGGTGATGTTGCGGTTGTGTTGTTTGGTGACAGGGTAAGGGTTATGGCATAAGATAGTCGTAGATAAAAGTAAAGACTCAGCAGAGCTGCGAATGCAGCTAATGTTGCGATTGTTGCGAGCTCTTGTTTAGTTAATTCTTGAAGGATAAGTCATTTGGGCATGAATCCCAGAAGTGGGGGTAAACCACCTAAAGAAAGAAGTACAAAAGGGGTCAATGAGGTCAGGGCGGGTGCTTTGGCTCAAGAGGTGGCTAGTGAATTAATAGTGGTTGAGTTGTTTAGTTTAAATATAAGGAAGACGGGGAATGTCATAACAAAGTATGTGAGGAGGGTAATAAGACTTAGGGAGGGGGAGAAGTGTATAACAAGAGTTATTCAGCCGAGGTGAGCAATAGAAGAATAAGCTAAGATTTTTCGCAGTTGAGTTTGATTAAGTCCTCCTCAACCGCCCACAAGGGTGGAGGTTAGTCCGAGGGCAATAAGTAGGGAGGAGTTTGTTGGGTGAAGGTGTAAGAGAAGGACGAAAGGGGCTAGCTTTTGTCAGGTGGACATAATTAGTCCGGTGGTCAAATCTAGTCCTTGAAGGACTTCAGGTAGTCAGGAGTGCAAAGGGGCTAGGCCAATTTTAAGTCCAAGGGCCAGAGTTACGAGGGTAATTGGGAGGGGGTGAGTTATTTGCTGAATGTCTCATTGTCCTGTTATCCAGGCGTTAGTTGTGCTAGCAAAAAGGATTATTGCGGCACCGGTGGCTTGTGTAAGGAAGTATTTGGTGGTGGCTTCTACTGCTCGAGGGTGATGATGTTGCGATATAAGAGGAATAATAGCTAAGGTGTTTAGTTCTAAGCCCATTCATGCAAGGAGTCAATGGGAACTTGCAAAGGTGATGGTAGTGCCCAGGCCTAGACCAAAGAGAAGGATGGCTAAAATAAAGGGGTTCATTAGTAGAGGAAGGAGTTTAACCAACATGTTTGGGGTATGGGCCCAAAAGCTTAATTAGCTGACTCTACTAGGAAGTGGTGTAGTGGAAGCACTAAGAGTTTTGATCTCTTGAGGTAGGGTTCGAACCCCTTCTTTCTAAGGAGCTAGGGGGACTTTAACCCCCATGATTCACTCTATCAAAGTGGCCCTTTGTTTCAGGCATAGCCCCGTCTTACACTTGGGGTGGAAGACCAGCAAAAGCAATGGGGAGAGAGAGGTGTCAAATTACCAAGGCTAATGTCAGTGGGAGGAAGTTTTTTCAAATGAGGTGTATAAGTTGGTCGTAACGGAATCGGGGGTAAGAAGCTCGGACTCAGAGAAATAAGACAGATAATAAAGCTGCTTTAGTTATTAGGTTTATTGCGGTTAATTCTGGGAAGGAAGGGATGTGATAAGCCCCTAAAAAAAGTGTTGCGGATAGAGTGTTTATAAGAAGGATGTTGGCATATTCTGCAAGGAAAAAGAGGGCGAAGGGCCCTCCAGCATACTCTACGTTGAAGCCGGAGACTAGTTCTGATTCACCTTCAGTTAGGTCAAAAGGGGCTCGGTTAGTTTCAGCTAAAGTGGAAATATATCATATAGCTGCTAGAGGTCAAGCTGGGATAACTAATCAGATGCTTTCTTGGGCAACGTTAAAAGTCTGCAGGGTAAAGCCTCCTGTAAAAATAATGATAGTTAGTAAAATAAGGCCTAAGCTGACTTCATAGGAGATGGTCTGGGCTACAGCCCGGAGGGCTCCAATTAGGGCGTATTTGGAGTTTGAAGCTCAGCCTGAGCCAAGGATGGAGTAGACCGCTAAGCTGGAAAGGGCAAGAATAAATAAGATACCTAAATTGAGGTCAACAACGGGATGGGGAATAGGTATTGGGGCTCAGAGAGTGAGAGCAAGGGTCAAAGCTAAAATGGGGGTTAAAAGGAATAAGAGGGGAGAGGCCGTGGAGGGTCGAATGGGTTCCTTAATAAATAATTTTAGTCCGTCGGCAATGGGTTGAAGCAAGCCATAGGGGCCAACAATGTTAGGACCTTTACGGAGTTGTATGTATCCTAAAACTTTTCGTTCAAGTAGTGTTAAGAAAGCAACGGCAAGTAGTACTGGAACGATGAATGTTAGAGGGTTGATGATATGGGTAATAAGAGAAGTAATCATAGTTAAGGAGAGGACTTGAACCTCTGTAGAAAGGGCTTAGGCCTTTCGCATATTACCGGGCTCTGCCACCCTAACATGCCGTAATCTTCGGCACAGGGATATGCCCTTTTGCCTATTTTAGTTAAATTCATTAGGTAAGGGGGAGGCATGCTTTGGCATTGGCCCCCTCTTCTCGGTCCTTTCGTACTAGAGAAGAGCACTGCATAGATAGAAACTGACCTGGATTACTCCGGTCTGAACTCAGATCACGTAGGACTTTAATCGTTGAACAAACGAACCCTTAATAGCGGCTGCACCATTAGGATGTCCTGATCCAACATCGAGGTCGTAAACCCCCTTGTCGATATGGGCTCTAAAAGAGGATTGCGCTGTTATCCCTAGGGTAACTAGGTCCGTTGATCGGCATTGCCGGATCTTTTTGGTCAGAAGTTCTGTTTATTGGAGTTGTTACTCTCAGCTGTGGGAGGAGTTTTCCCATTCCACATGGGGGTTAATTAGTTCCCCGCGGTCGCCCCAACCAAAGACATCAAGGTGGGCTTCATTTGGTTCATGCCTTTGTTTATGGCTTATGGACGTGATCCACTTTAGTGTCTAAAGCTCCATAGGGTCTTCTCGTCTTATGTTTTTATCCCCGCTTCTGCACGGGGAGATCAATTTCATTGACTGGAAAAAGGAGACAGCTAAGCCCTCGTTATGCCATTCATACAGGTCTTCATTTAAAAGACAAGTGATTGCGCTACCTTCGCACGGTTAAAATACCGCGGCCGTTAAACTTATAGTCACAGGGCAGGCGGGACCTCTTATTTCTTAATTACAAGAGGCGATGTTTTTGGTAAACAGGCGAGGCTTTGTGTGTTTGCCGAGTTCCTTCTTTTTCTTTTAGTCTTTCCCGGGGGCACACCTGTGTAGGGTTAACGATAGAGTTTGGATGGTCTTCTAGTTGTTTAGTATGTTATCCATGCCCCTCTTTGGTTGGGGTCGTTAAGAGTCGGCGGGTTGTCCGTTCCGATGTACACGTGTGCAGGGAGGGAGGCGTTGCTCCCTTATTACTCATATTAGCATAATCACTCCCATGTTGGCATGGGACGGCCCAGTATGGATAGGGGGATAAGATTAAATGATCAGGATAAGGGGGTAAGTGGAGTACTTGAGCTTTGACGCTTTCTCTTAGGATGGCTGCTTTCAAGCCCACCAGAGTACTCTCCTTTGGTTTATTATGATCTTTACCCTCCTGTTAAAGTTGTGTCTTGATTCAAAGGGGCTGTACCCCCTTCGACTAACTTTCTTGGTTTCTTAAATACATCAGTAGGTGTAAAGCTAATGTGAAAAGAGAAGCCAGGAAGCTGAACTTCTATTCATTTCTTGGGCAACCAGCTATAACTAGGTTCGGTAGGTCTGTCACCTCTACTCAAAGCTCTCCCCACTCTTTTGCAACAGAGACGGGTATGCCCTATAATAGGCTGTCTTGGAGTAGCTCACATAGTTTCGGGGTATTAAACTATAGTTCTCTTTGCTTAAGTTACACTTGCTAAATCATGATGCAAAAGGTACGAGGTTAAATCTCTGCTTTTCTTAGCTTCTCTGGGTTATTTCATTTCTCTTTCAGCATTCCCTTGCGGTACTTTCTCTATTGCGCCTAATATCCTTTTCTATCGCCTATACTAAGGGGGAAAAATGGTTTGTTTACTTAAAATTAGTGTGCTTTGGGGGTATTTAGATTGACTTGTTGAAGTTTTGGGGTGGGCTAGCTGTTGAGCATCAGGGCGATCCGATTTGCACGGATGACTTCTCAGTGTAAGGGAGATGCTTTGCTATCTTAGCTACGCTCTGCTTTGCCAAGTGCACCTTCCGGTACACTTACTATGTTACGACTTGCCTCCCCTTTGCAGTTGTTAATTTTTAGTTAATTATGTCATTAGGCTTGGGGAGAGTGACGGGCGATGTGTGCGCGCTTCAGGGCCAATTTCAGTGGAACACTCTATTTTCTACTTACTGCTAAATCCTCCTTCAGATGTTCATTTCAGGACATCATTCGTGTTCGCTGTTGTAGCGAATGTAGCCCATTTCTTCCCTCCTCATTCGCTACACCTCGACCTGACGTTCAGGGTTGTACCAGTTTAGCTTACTATTAGTCCCTCACAGGGTAAGCTGACGACGGTGGTATATAGGCGGTATTAACAAGGGGAGGTGAGGTTAAACGGGGGTTATCGGTTCTAGAACAGGCTCCTCTAGGTGGATCTAAAGCACCGCCAAGTCCTTTGGGTTTCAAGCTGATGCTTGTAGTCCCCTGGCGGATAGTGGTTGTAAGACTCTATCAATGTTTAGGGCTAGACATAGTGGGGTATCTAATCCCAGTTTGTGCTGTAGCTTTCGTGGGTTCAGGTTAGATAAAGCCACCTTCGTGGTTGGGCTTCTTACTTCCGGATGCGTATAACAGCTTTGGAAGCGTTCGGCTTTAGTTTCATTTTAGCTTAACCACTCTTTACGCCGATGTTCATCAACTTGGGCCTCTCGTATAACCGCGGTGGCTGGCACGAGTTTTACCGGCCCTCTTAGCTTTAACTAAGTCAAGTTTTCACTTATAGCTTAATGTTTGTCACTGCTGAATTCCCTTGAGGGTGTGGCTAAGCAAGGTGTCGTGGGCTCTAAAATGTGCCTGATACCAGCTCCTTGTTCCCGGACAGGGAACTGTGGGGCATTCTCACAGGGGTGCGGATACTTGCATGTGTAAGTTTAGCTAAAGTTGACGTTAAAGTTAGGACCAAGCCTTTGTGCTTACGAGGCTTTCTAGGGCCCATTTTAACATCTTCAGAGTTATGCTTTAATTTAAGCTACGTTAGC